GATATTCCCTCATTTCCATCCCCGAGCATTTTAAATTTCCCATTTATCAAAAAATACCACTATTGGTTCATTCTTCATCTAATTAGATAGATTAGATAAATGATCTAGCAATGATGGCATTTCTATTTTGTTTACCGAATCACATGAAATTTTACCCAACTCCATATCTGGAATGTATGAAATACGTATGAACGGAGGAAGAAAGATAATTTTCTACTTAAATTGAATTGGAATTTATTGGAATTTTCAACAGATACAAATGGAAAGAAATTGATAAAACATCCCTAGAAACAGACTTCGGCTACTTAGACTTATTAATTAAGTTATAGGATTTTGTATAGAATATCAAAACGAAAATGATTCCATTTCTACCATTATTATGATAATACATATTCCAACCTGCTTGAATACCAGAAAAATAAATGGATTCGACATTTGATCTTTTCGCTGAGATAAAGGCATAAAAATAAGAAAGAATATATAGAATTAGAATCGGTTTTTTAGCATTTAACCCCCTTTTATGTTATGGATTTCGTTGTTCAAAAAATGATTTGTAGAGAAGAGAGAGATTTTGTTTACGGATTTTTGAGTAGAATACGATTGTGAAGTGTATAAGAAAAGAAGGTTTGTATGGCTTAACCACGTGTGGAGATATCTATAACATCCGTCTTTCTTCTCTTTTATTGTTTTATTGTCGTTCTCTGTTCTATTCGGGGCAACACGGGTTGTGCTCTATGAAAACAGAATTTCAATTTTCTATTCAATTCAAAATTCAAATTGAAGTATGATACTTTTCTGATATCTGATAATTCTCTATCGGGAACATATATAAATAATATATATCCGTCTAACAATTTCTCTTGGGGGGTTTACATATACTCATAATTGTTGTTATAATTAAAATTGAGAAGGATTTTTTGATTGAAAAAATCCATACTGATTAGTTATATATCAAGTTGTATTTTCTTATGTCATTAGGAAAACAAAATTTGGAGATTCAAATCCAAGAATCATTCATGCATTCTAAGTCAATAGTTAATGGTTCCGATTTTCAGAAATTTGAATTTTGCGACTGAAAATCCACATTTGATTTTTCAATAGAAAGGTAAGAGAAAGCTTTGAACATTATGAATTTGGAGATAGACTCAATCGAAATTGAAAGGATGAATCAAACCCAATCAAAAGGGAAGAAGGATTAGGATTTCTTTGACTTTTAGGAAAAATTAAGGAAAACAGAACTCAAGGTGCAAGTACAATAAAAAAGCAGTTCAGTAATCCGGGAAAGTTTTCATCTATTTTGTATTTGTAGCATTTTGGCGACATGGCCGAGTGGTAAGGCAGAGGACTGCAAATCCTTTTTTCCCCAGTTCAAATCCGGGTGTCGCCTGATCAACAAAAAACTCGAAATCTCTTCTTTTCTTCTGTTCTGTTGATATAACCCGCCGAATGATTCCCCAGCAGAAGCAGAGAAAGCAGACTGTTGATACTTGTTTGATTCTAAACATCTGGTCTGGGGGTTTTTCTAAAAAATTGTAAATATCCTTGCATTGCATATTTAGGCTTCAAGGAAATATTCGAATGCTAGAGGGGCTATCAAGACTTCGCAATTACCTTCTACTACAAATCAAAATTTTCTATTATTAATGCATTGTATAATGACTGGACCTTGAATTAGATTGGAGAGCCCGATAGGAAAGCTAAATAGTTGTGGAAGGGGTCGGAAGATACTTTATTATATACGAGGAACTCACGAAAATCTCTGAGTGCTCAAGCATCCAATCAATTGAAATGAGGGTCAACAAAAAAAGAATAGGACCTATTATTCCTACATGTTCCATTAGTAACATTCCCTTGAGATGTTACTGCAGATTTTGCTTGTGTTTAATCTTTCCCGATTAGAAATAATATAGGAATTTCTTATAAAATGAGCGAATTTATTGGATTGGTTTATTAATAGTCTTCGTTCTTTTTGACTCTGCGCCATTGATTCCACTATTATTAGTGAGGAATAATGGAACAATTCCTTTATATTTATAGAGATAGGGGACATAATTCATATGGATATAGTAAGTCTTGCTTGGGCTGCTTTAATGGTAGTCTTTACTTTTTCCCTTTCACTCGTAGTGTGGGGAAGAAGTGGACTCTAGGGGTCCTACTAATTGAGTTAAGGAAGCAAACTGTATCAATATCAATTGCTTTCTAGATCGTTCTGCAACACGTTTTGAACAAAAAAAAAATATCTTCATTTTGAAATTCCATTGGACTCGACTGGAGTAATGTATTATAGGAATCATCCTCTTTCAATCAAAGAGCTATTTCAACGATTCCCATGTTTGTAGTTCGAAAGGAAGAGGATCCCAGGAAATTTATTCGAACCTAATTCTTCCGAAATTTTCTATTCCAATCAACGGCCTCTTACCAGGTGATACTGAGGAGGGCCGGACCCTTTTTTTATTTGTTTCTCTCTTTACTGTTCATGGTTTTGTTAAGTGTATACGCACTTTGTATGAGAAAGAAAGGATATAAACATAGTGGTTGTCTAACGAGATACTATGCAGAATAAGATCTTCAGGTGAGTCACATATTGCGCATTTACCGCTTTCGAATTTTTTAAATTGGATTTATGCTTTATCGACTTATTTCATATCATGGTTCAGGCGTTAAAAATCGGTGAGGTTTACTCTTCCTTTTCGATGCCCGTGGAACTACTGTCAATGGTTTACTCAATTACTTCTTGGGAATGTTAAAAAAAAGATTACTACGTGATTTTTTGAATCTGCCTATATCTATCGCTTTTCCTTCATTGATTTGATTCTTTCAATAGATACCGAGATTCAGATTGGAAATCAAAAATCTAGTAATTCAAACAATAAGACATAAGAGTAATTCAGATTGATCAGAACAAATAGATAGAGCAAATAAATGGAATTGGATGCTATGTCAATCCCATATATGGAATTGATATTCACATATATCAAGATAATATGATAGATTGATCTATAGATCCATATCAAAAGATCCATATCAAATGCAGCCGCTATCTTGATTTTATTCCAGGGGGCAGCTTTATAACTACAATCTAACTAATAAATAGTATGGTAGAAAGAAATAGATGAATCTTTCTTTCTACCATACTACCTATCTATTAGAATACTGCCGATTCTAGTCCACTCATTTCATTTAAGACATGAAATTAGAATCTTTTTCATTTTATTTCGTCAATTTTGGCTAAGAACTCAGAAGTCAAGTTTCATTCAAATTAGTTAATAATTAATCGTTTTGACTGACTGTTTTTACGTAAATGATAAGTAGAAAAGCGGTAGGAACTAGAATAAATAGTGCAGTAGCAATAAATGCAAGAATATTTACTTCCATAATCTCATCGGTTTTTTACTTCGCAATAACTCGGGATTTAATCCCATAGAGATGATAAATCTTTGGCCTGTAAATTCAATGAATGAATATTACCTCTCGATGATCTTGAATCGGATCAATATCATGAATAACAATATCTGAACTATCAAATCAATTCGTCGTCGAGAATTGAATAGTATAACATAGGAAGTTCTTTTATCCATACCGCCCCAAACTTGGATTCCTGACCCAATCCAAAATTCCTTTATTTATTTATCATTATCATTTTTTCTCATCTGTTCTTTTTTTCTCTCTAATCTATCTAGTTCCTTCTTGTACAATCATCTGATGAAGTCTCATCAAATAGCTCTTCCACTTCCAGTGGTCACATAGTTACAAACCCAAACAAACAATAAAAGCTAAATGGAAAAAGAAAGGAGTTTAGAACTAAACTATTTTTGACTTGGAAGACAAAGAAGTGTGATAAAGATGAGACCGTAGAAAATGAATATTCATCAAATTTACTATTTTCCGATTTGTTCTTTCGTCGATGGGGCCTTAAAACAAAACGAAAAATCGGAAAAATGATTCATTCCCCTTTCTAAGAGGAGTAGGATCTTTCCTGGTTGATCTGCCCTTTCCCCTCCTTTCTTCGTAGATTATTAGCCCCGGGACACCTATATCAAAAGCTCAGTGTGCAATTTGCATGAAATCTATTTTTCAACTTCAAACTAGTAAGTGAGGTTCCATAAATCCGTAGCCAGAAAAATAAATTGTTTTTTTTTTGTTTTTTCTGGAAAGTATTTTCTTATATTAAATTTTGTATTGGACAAGAAAGGAATTCCCCTTGTGTATGCGCGCCTCAAAAAGGTATAGTACTCGATTCCATTACACGCATCGGGGGCAATCGAAAAAGCCAGCATTTCTTGGAATACTGACTATAATGCTACCAATAATTGTACTAATCCAACCGCATATGTCTTTCTCCTACCAAAAGGAAAGAAAAAAGAAATAAGGATTTCCCCTTTGCTTTGACAATGAAATTCTGCCCCCGGTCCCCTTCATAAAATTCATAAAAACGGAGAGATTAATTGATATATTTATTGGATCCATCGGGACTGACGGGGCTCGAACCCGCAGCTTCCGCCTTGACAGGGCGGTGCTCTGACCAATTGAACTACAATCCCAGGGAAATACGGGATCTAGCAGAAAATTTGATTCTTTTTTATCTCCGGATCGGGTATTTCTGAAGTACAAAGGGGGTTATATCATCTCATGGCGGATTGGCGAATTATTGGGCCGAGCTGGATTTGAACCAGCGTAGACATATTGCCAACGAATTTACAGTCCGTCCCCATTAACCGCTCGGGCATCGACCCAGGAAGAATCTATTTTAGACTTATTGGTAATCCATGATCAACTTCCTTTCGTAGTACCCTACCCCCAGGGGAATTCGAATCCCCGCTGCCTCCTTGAAAGAGAGATGTCCTAAACCACTAGACGATGGGGGCCTGCTTGACCAACCGCCATCATACTATGATCATAGTATGATCAGTTTTTTGAAATTGTCAATATAATCGAATGATTCTATCCGAGGGATCTTTCCCCCTTTCAGAATTGCATAGAATTTTTTTTTATTCGTCATT